AATAAAATGCCTGACAATAGGATCATTTTGATAGAATGAATAATGTAAGTTAAATACTTTTATTGCAAATTTAGAGATTTTAACTCTTCCTTAATATTCAAAATATTACATGCTACAATTACACTTAATTACAAAAAGATAAGCTAATAAAGCTTTTAGGCTCATAACTTAAATATAGGAATTGATAATCCTTCTTTTTAATGAATTCAAATTTAATTATATTTAGCTTTTGCATAACAATAGGGGTTGTTATGTCAATAAGATCAAATAATTGAATCGAAATATGAGTAGGAATAGAAGTATCTATAATATCTTTTATTCCATATATATCTAAAAAGTTTAAGATAAACTCAGAATCATGCCTAAAATATTTTCTCATACAAAGAATCAGTTCATCGATTATAATAATAGGGGTTATTATAATCAATGTTTATACTATATTTCATTATATACTAGTTATTTCTATATTAATTAAAATAGGAGTAATACCTTTTCACTCATGATTAACATCTATCACAATAGGAATAAACTTAAATTCTTTAATATTAATATTCACATTAATAAAAATAGCACCATTAAACGCAATTTTTATATTAAACGAAAATTTTAATATCATCATCTTATTAAACTTAATTTTTAGATCAATTTCAAGATTAAATCAAAATTCATTAAAAATAATTATTTTATATTCATCAATTTATAATTCATCTTATATAATCATAGGGGTAAGAGATTTTAATATTTGATTGAACTATATATTAATTTATACAATTTCCATATATATACTAGTCTATATTATAAAAAATATCAATGTTAACTATATTAATCAAATAATTATTACAAATTCAAATATAATAAATAAAATAACAATATGAATATTCATAATTATATTAGGAGGATTCCCTCCAAGATTGGGGTTTATTGCAAAATTACTCATTATTGAACTATCAATCATAAAAAATGAAGTAATTATTATACTAATCATAATTTTAACATCGATAATTATTATATTTGTTTATATCCGAATATGTATAATTTCACTAATATGATTTTCAAACCTACCAAAATGATTCATCTATAATGTAAACAATATATTCATAAACTTAATCACTATTATAATAATGATACCAGTAATTATATTTAACTTAAAATCCTTCATATAGGATTTTAAGTTATATAAACTATTAACCTTCAAAGTTAAAAATACACTTGATAGGTAAATTCTAAACATAAATTATATTATCTTTAAACTTGCAATTTAATATTTTTAATAAAATATAGAATCTATTAAGAGGATTATATTCATCCATAAGCAAATTTACAATTTACAGTCTTTAATCAACCACCTTAATGATAAAATGATTATATTCTACAAATCATAAAGATATTGGTACAATATACTTTATATTTGGGATTTGATCAGGAATCTTAGGAATGATGTTAAGAATATTAATTCGAATTGAGCTAGCTCAACCAGGACCACTATTAAATAATGATCAAGCATATAATACAATCATTACTTCTCATGCATTTATTATAATCTTCTTTATAGTTATACCAATCATAATTGGCGGATTCGGTAACTGATTATTACCATTAATGATTGGAGCCCCAGATATAGCATTCCCACGATTAAATAACTTAAGATTCTGAATACTACCACCATCTATAACAATACTATTAATAAGATCCATAGTTGAGATAGGAGTAGGTACTGGGTGAACATTATATCCTCCATTATCAGCTAACATAGCACACTCCAGATCAAGAGTAGATTTATCAATCTTTTCCCTACATTTAGCTGGTATTTCATCAATTCTAGGAGCAATTAACTTTATTACAACAGTAATTAATATACGAACCATGAACATAAATATAGACAAAATACCATTATTTGTATGATCAGTTTTTATTACAGCAATTCTACTTTTACTATCCCTCCCTGTATTAGCAGGAGCCATTACAATATTACTGACAGATCGAAATATAAACACCACATTCTTTGATCCTTCTGGAGGAGGAGATCCAATTCTATACCAACATTTATTCTGATTTTTTGGACATCCAGAAGTATACATCTTAATTTTACCAGGATTCGGAATAATTTCTCACATTATTATTCAAGAAAGAGGTAAAAATGAATCATTTGGTTATATAGGAATAGTATACGCTATACTATCAATTTCCATGTTAGGATTTATAGTATGAGCTCATCATATATTTACTGTTGGATTAGATGTGGATACACGAGCTTACTTTACTTCAGCAACTATAATTATTGCAGTCCCAACAGGTATTAAAGTATTTAGATGAATAGCCACAATAAGAGGAAGAAACATTAAATGCTCAATTCAATCTATATGATCATTAGGATTTGTATTTCTATTTACATTAGGTGGATTAACAGGAGTAATTCTCTCCAACTCATCCATTGATATCATTTTACACGATACTTACTATGTTGTAGCACATTTTCATTATGTCTTATCTATAGGTGCTGTATTTGCTATTATAGCAGGATTTATTAATTGATTTCCACTATTTTCTGGTTTAATGATAAACTATAAATGATTAAAAATCCAGTTTATAACCATATTTATTGGAGTAAACCTAACCTTTTTCCCTCAACACTTTTTAGGATTAAATGGAATACCCCGACGGTACTCAGATTACCCTGATATATACATATTATGAAATTTAATATCATCAATTGGAAGATTGATTTCAATAATCAGAATTATAATAATATTATTTATTATATGAGAATCATTAGTTACAAAACGTCTTGTATTATTTAACAATAATAGAAAATCATCAATTGAATGAATCCAATTAACGCCACCCCAAGAACACTCATATAATGAAACACCCACAATTATAAAATTCTATTGTGGCAGAAAATTGCGATGAATTTTAAGATTCCTACATAAATACTATTATTTCTATAGAGATTTATAAATGATGAAAATATTCATTCCAAGATGCTATAACACCAACCATAGAACAGATGATTATATTTCATGACCATGCTATAATGATTATTATTATAATTACTACCATAGTAGGATACCTATTAATACTGATAATAAAAAATAAACTAGTAAATCACATACTATTAGAAAATCAAATAGTTGAAATAATTTGAACTTTATCACCAACTATCATACTTGTATTTATCGCCTTACCTTCTCTCCGAATTCTATATCTAATAGAAGAGTCCATAAATCCAGTAATTACTGTTAAAGCTATTGGACATCAATGATATTGATCTTACGAATATTCAGACTTAAAAAATATTGAATTTGATTCATATATAGTTAAAACAAAAATATTAAAAATAAATGAATTCCGATTATTCGAAACAGATAATCGACTAATTATCCCATTTAAAATAAATTTACGAATACTAACATCTTCAATAAATGTAATTCACTCTTGAACTATTCCATCATCAGGAATCAAAATTGATGCATCACCCGGACGAATCAATCAAGGAAGAATATTTATTTCACGACCTGGAATCTTTTATGGCCAATGCTCAGAAATTTGTGGAGCAAATCACAGATTTATACCAATCACTATAGAATCTATTAATATTAAAACATTCATTAATTGGATGAAAACTATATCATTAAAAAACTTAAACGCAAGTGTTGATCTCTTAAATCAAAAATTAGTAATTAGCAACTACTTTTAATGAAAATTAAAAGATTAGTTAATATATAACAATAATTTGTCAAATTATAATAATATAATTTGTAAGACTGTATATCTTTTATTGCCTCAAATATCACCTATATGGTGACTCATTATAATAATAATATTCAATTATATGTTATTGATAACAAATACACTTATATATTTTAATAAAAATATAAAAATCCTAAAATATACACATAACAACACTTTAATAAAATGAAAATGATAATAAGCCTATTTTCAACATTTGACCCATGCACGGGAATTATATCTCTTAATTGACTAAGAACAATAATCTTTATTATTATAACATCTAAGAACATATGACTTATAAAGAATAATTTAAATTCAATGACAAATAAAATAATTATAAAAATTCACCTAGAAATATCAAATTTAATAATAATAAAAGGAACAACATTAATAATAATTAGCTTAATAACTATTATCACATGAAATAATTTCATAGGTTTAATACCATATATCTTTACATCCCCAGCTCATTTAACTTTTTCAATTTCACTAGCATTACCTATATGATCTGCTATAATAGCATTTGCCATAAACAATAAATTAAAAATTTTACTAGCTCATATAGTACCAATTGGAACACCCAAATTACTACTACCTTTAATAGTAATTATCGAAACCATTAGAAACTTAATTCGACCAGGATCATTAGCAATTCGTTTATCAGCCAATATAATTGCAGGTCACTTAATTATAAGATTATTAGGAAACAATAATGGTGTAGAAATATTATTATTAATAATTATATTTATAATAATTATTTTATTTGAGATAGCAGTATCCATTATTCAATCTTATGTATTCATAACACTGATAACCTTATATTCAAGAGAAATTTAAAATGAATAATCATAACTACCACATAGTTAATAAAAGACCTTGACCATTATTAAGATCATTTAGAGTAATAACAACCATAACAGGAATAATTATAATATTATCAACTAATTCATATTGACTACTAATAGTAGGTATTGCAACATTAACAATAACTATATCTCAATGATGACGAGATATAATCCGAGAATCAACATTTCAAGGATTCCATACTACTAAAGTTGTTAAAAATGCAAAGATTGGAATAATTATATTTATCTTATCAGAAATTATATTTTTCTTATCATTTTTCTGAGCATACCTACATAGATCACTATCACCTAATATTGATATTGGAATAAATTGACCACCCATAAATATTAAATCATTTAACCCAATAAACGTACCAATACTAAACACAATTATTTTACTCAGATCAGGAGTATCCTTAACATGAGCACATAGAGCAATTATATCAAAAAATTTGAAACAAGCAAATAAAAGAATTAAAATAACAATAATTCTAGGTATCTACTTCTCATTGATCCAATGATATGAATATTATGAAGCTTCATTTACAATTTCAGATTCAATTTATGGATCAACATTTTTTATAACAACAGGGTTTCATGGAATACATGTAATTATTGGCACAATGTTTATTCTAGTAATAAATTTCCGACTAATAAAATTACAATTCTCAAGTAATCATCATGTGGGATTCGAATGCGCAACATGATATTGACATTTTGTAGATGTTGTGTGGCTATTTCTATACATTTTAATATATTGATGAGGAAATTAATTCATTTAGTATATAAAGTATAATTAACTTCCAATTAAAAGGTTTAAAAAAAAAATGAATAATTAACTTCATAACACTTAATATAATCATATTAATTTTAATTATAATATTATTAATCATCACAACCTTATTAATTAGAAAAAAATCAATTACTGACATACAAAAAATTTCACCATTTGAATGTGGATTCAACCCTATATCACCAAAACGTTTACCATTCTCCAGACACTTCTTCATAATAGCAATTGTTTTCTTAATTTTCGATGTTGAAATTATCATCATTTTACCTAATATTATTTCAATAAAATTTGTAAATTTTAAATTCTGAATTTCAATAACAATAATGTTTATATTAATTATTCTGATAGGACTTTATTATGAATGATATAAAGGATTATTAAATTGAACAAACTAGAGTTATAGTTAATTATAACATTTAATTTGCAATTAAAAAGTACATAAAGTTAACTTTATTAACAAAGAAGTAAAATTAACATTTAGTTTCGGCCTAAAAATAAGGACTTTAATCCTCATGTTTTAATTGAAGCCAAATATCCTAGAGGCATTTTATTGTTAATAAAATTATTGATTTTAAATTCCAATTAAAAGAATAAATGAAATGAGTAAGCTGCTAACTATACTCATAAGCGGTTTAATTCCGTTAGGTTCTTATTCATTTAGTTTAAACAAAACATTTTACTTTCACTAAAAAGAAAAATACATTTAATGAATTAAATAATTAGATTTAATAAATCTCCACAATATCTTCAATATTATACTCTTCATAAGCTATAATTATTATTAAATAATAATAAGTACTCAAATAATATAAGTAAAAAAAAAAACCCTTATATTTCTACTCAAATAAAATTGTATAACATCAGAAATATAAAATAAATTGTTGAACATTAAATTATGAAGCATATATTCACCTCAATAAATAAACTTAGAGCCCAAAATACCATAATTAAAAAACAACTTGTATAAGTAAGAAGAATAACCAAATATAAATCATATATAACCATTAAAATAATAATAATTAATATTAAAAAAATAATTAAACTTGTATAACTCAAACCCAATCCAGAAACCTAAAATAATAAAAATTATTCTTATAACTTTAATAATAAAAGGAAGAAATAAATAATATAAGTCTAAATTCATAATTCATAGAAACATACATCTAAAAAATACAGAAAAAAAAGATAAAATAAAAACAACAAACCTTATAAAATCAAAATTATCTTCTATAAAATTATAATTAACAAAATTATTAAATTTAAAAACAGAATAATATAATAAACGACATGTATAACAGCATGTTAAACCTAATCTTAAATAAAAAATAATGAAAATATATAAGCTTAATCTAGTAAAAACTATTTCTTCCAAAATTATATCTTTTGAATAAAAACCTGATAAAAAAGGAAACCCACATAAAGCTAAATTAGCAATATTAAAACAAATAGTAGTTAACGGTATATAAATTCTGCAATTTCCCATTATACGAATATCCTGATTATCTAAAAAAAAATAAATATAAATCCCAGCACATAGAAATAAACAAGATTTAAATATAGCATGACTTAATATATGAAAATAAGAATAATCAAATATATTCATAAAGATAGACGATATTATTAATCCAAGCTGTCTTAATGTAGACAAAGCAATAATCCTTTTTAAATCAAATTCATAATTAGCACATAAAGAAGAGAACATAACTGTCAACAAACCAAATAACAAGAAATAATCTCTATAAATAAATAATTCATAAAAAAATCGTAACAATAAATAAACCCCAGCAGTAACCAAAGTAGAAGAATGAACTAAAGAAGAAACGGGTGTTGGAGCCGCCATCGCAAAAGGTAATCAACAAGAAAAAGGAATTTGAGCTCTCTTAGTAAAAGAAGAAAAAACTAATATATAAAAAATATTATTTAAATATAAATCATTATAAAATATAAAATCTCAACTTCCATATCTCAACATTCAAGAAAGACAAATTAAAATTCCAGCATCACCCAAACGATTAGTTATACAAGTAATAATCCCTGAAAATCCAGAATTTACTGATCTATAATAAATTACTAAACAATATGAAATTAATCCCAACCCATCCCAACCTAATAAAATTCTTATTAAATTAGGACTTAAAATTATAAGCAATATTCTAACAATAAATATTACAACTAAATATATAAATCGAATTCTAGAATTAGAATTATATCCCATATACTGGGATCTATAAACTAATACTATACTTGAAATAAATAAAACAACTGAAACAAATATTAAGGACTTTCAATCAAAAATAATAACATAAACAAGATTAAAAGAATTTATAAAAAATAAATTAAATTCTATTAAAAAAAAACTGTCATAATATATAAATAAAAAACTAAAATATAAAAAAACCAATCTATATATAAATATAACTAAACATATAAATATATATTTATTAAACATAAATCCAAAGTAAGTATAAACTTACATCTATAATCCCACAAATTAACATTTTTAAAATAAACTATTTAGATTACATATAAATATTTAATAAAAATAAAATCATAACTAAAGGAAACAAGTGAAGATAAATCAATATATATTCACTTACCCTTACTATTCTATAAGAATAAAAACCTAAAAAAATTCCATGCTGACTATATATATACAAATAAAATCTAAAAAAACTAGACATAAAAATCATCATAACAAGAAAATATAAACAATTAGATCAATAATAAACTGAACTAAAAATAATTATAAACTCACTAAAAAATCCTAAGCTAGGAGGACACCCTATATTAAAACAACAAAATATAAACATAAACATTCTAAGTCTTGGTATAAAAAAAACTATTCCCTTATTAATATACAATCTACGTGATAAAGTACGTGAATAATAAATATTAGATAAACAAAACAACCCCGATGAACACAACCCATGACTAATCATTATTAGTAACGAACCTAACACTCCTAAATATCTTATAGTTAATATCCCCATTAAACATAATCTCATGTGACTAATAGATGAATAAGCAATTAGTAATTTTATATCAAATTGAAATAAACATAACAATCTAACTAGCAATGAGCCTAATAAACTAATTGAAAACCAAATATATGTATAATTAAAAAATAAATTTTCATTAATAAATATAAAACGAATTAAACCATATCTCCCAACCTTTAATATAAGACCAGCTAAAATTATTGACCCTGATAGAGGGGCCTGAACATGAGCCCTTGGTAACCAAAAATGAAATATAAATAAAGGAAACTTAATCAAAAAAGCTAGAATTATTATAAAATGAACAATTAAACTTAAATCACTGTCAAAATAAAAAAAAAAAACACTAATATATAAATTTAAATTTAAATAATTAATATACAATAATAAAGGTAAAGATCCAAACAACGTATAAAAAAATAAATACAATCTAGAGTAAAACCGTTCATATTGATAACCCCATCCTAAAATTAACATTATTAAAGGAACTAAAGTAAACTCAAAGAATATATAAAAAACAATCAAATTATAACATAAAAATAATATTGATAAAGAAACTAATAAAATAAGATTATTTAATAAATAAAGAAAACCAAAATGAAATTTAAATAAAAATCTAGATAAACATATTAGTATAGAAATATACATTGACAAAAGAATTATAAAATAAGAAAAATTATCTAAACCAAAAATATATCTTAAATTCATTAAATATCAACCATTTATTATTGTATAAATATAAAACATAACCAAAGAAATTAAAAATTGTTTAAAATACCATAAACCATAAAAACAAATAGGGATTATAAAAATTAAATATATTAGTAAACTTATCATATGAACAAAGAATTTAAATAATCATTAGAATAACAACGAATTATTAAAACAATTAATCTTAAACCAAATGAACCCTCACAAACATATATACAAATTATAAACAAATAAATATACATTCTAGAAGAATAAATTATAAAATTCATATAGATAAATATCAATAAATAAACAATAATAAATTCTAAACTAATTAAACACATTAATATATGCTTACGAATGAAAATAAAGTTAAAAAAACCAAATATTACTATTAATAAAATTAAATTAATCATTTGTTTTAATAATTTAATAAAAATATTAATCTTGTAAATTGAAAATAAATAAAACTTTTAAAACATCAGTAAAATGACTAATATCATATCTTAATTATCCAATAATTAAATTTTTATAAAATACCTACTGACATAAAAATAATAATAAAAACAATAATATTAATTTCAATATTTAAAACCATAACAAAAACACCAATATCTATAGGATCAATATTATTAATTCAAGTAACAATAACGTCATTAATAATAACTTATACATTTAAATCTTCAATAATATCTATAATTACATTCTTAATCATAATCGGAGGATTAATAATTATTTTCATATACATCAGAAGAATCTCGTCAAATGAAAAAATAAAAATAAACTTAAGCATAATAATCATAAGCTTAATTTTTATACTTACACCAACAGAAAATATTCCTATCCAGTGAAAATTAGAAGAATTTAACTTATTAATTAACAACGAAGAACATATAACATTAAGAATTATATATAATAAAACAATAATAATAACAACCTTAATAGCAATATATCTAATACTAACAATAATATCTATTAATAAAATCCTGAAACACTTTAAAGGTCCATTACGATCAAAAACTTATGAATAAACCAATACGAAAAAACTTATCAATTAAAATAATTAATAACTCAATTATTGATTTACCAACACCTAATAATTTAAGAAATTGATGAAACATAGGATCAATTTTAGGATTGTCAATAATGTTACAAGTAATTACAGGAATTATATTATCAATACACTACACAGCCAATATCATAATAGCATTTGAAAGTATAATTCATATTATACGAGATGTAAACTATGGGTGAATATTAAAAATATGACATTCAAATGGAGCATCAATAATTTTTATCTGCATATACATACATATAGCACGAGGAATTTATTATTCATCATACTTAAAAAAGAAAACATGAACCATAGGTATAATAATATACATTATAACAATAGCCACAGCATTCATAGGTTATGTATTACCATGAGGACAAATATCATTCTGAGGAGCAACAGTTATTACAAATTTAATTTCAGCTATTCCTCATATAGGACCCATAATAGTTATATGAATTTGAGGAGGATTCAGAGTTGATAATCCAACACTATCACGATTTTTTTCAATACACTTTATAATACCATTTATTATCATAATAATAATTATTTTACATTTATTCTTCCTTCATATAAAAGGATCAACCAACCCAATTGGAATAAATTCATTAATAGACAAGATTCCTTTTCACCCATATTACACCATTAAAGACATTCTAGGATTTTCAATTACATTATCAATTCTAACACTTGTAAATTTATCAGAACCACACGCACTTATAGACCCAGAAAACTTTATACCAGCCAATTCAATAATCACTCCAATCCACATTCAACCTGAATGATATTTCCTATTTGCATATACAATCTTACGATCAGTCCCTAACAAATTAGGAGGAGTAATTGCCCTAATAATATCAATTATAATTATAATATTACCCATGATTACAACAAAAATAAAATTTAAAGGAATACAATTTTACCCTGTAAGACAAGTGATATACTGAATATTTATTAATAATATAATTCTATTAACATGAATTGGTATAAAACCAGTAGAAGACCCATTCTCAATAATTGGAAAAACACTTACAATTAGATACTTTACATACTTCATAATAGAACCCATACTAATAAAAACATGACAAAAAATAATTAATTAACTAATTAGTTAATTAATTTAATAAAAATATATATTTTGAAAATATAAAAAAGACTAACGTTTATTAACTTAACAAAAAAAAATGATAAGTAAATAAAGACTTCAATAAAAAAAACAAACATATATAATTCAATCTAATAGGCAAATAACATTTCCAAGCCATATATATTAACCTATCATAACGATAACGTGGTAAACATGAACGAACCCAAATAAAAAAAAAACAAAAAAAAGAAATCTTAAAACAAAAAATAATAGAATAAAAATCACCACCTAAGAAGACTATACAAGTAATATAACTTATAAAAACTATTGAACTATACTCAGAAATAAATAATAAAGAAAACAAACCAGATCCATATTCCACATTAAAACCAGATACTAACTCTCTTTCCCCCTCAGAAAAATCAAAAGGAGAACGATTAGTTTCAGCCATACAACAAGAAAACCAACAAAAAACAATAGGAATAGAAAAAAAAAAGAATCAAGAATATATCTGAAACTTATAAAAATCATATAAAGAATAATTCCCCAAAAAAATAAAATAACAAATTAATATTAATGATATAGAAACCTCATAAGAAATAGCTTGAGAAATTCTACGAATACAACCCAATATAGAATAAACTCTATTAGAAGATCAACCACAAATTATTAATCAATATACTCTAATTGAACAACAGCATATAAAAAACAATAAACCATACTCAAAAATGTATATATTACACAAACAAGGATATATACTTCAAATAAATAAGGACTGAATCAATCTTAATAAAGGACAAATAATATACATTAAATAATTAGAATTCATTGGTAAAACATTTTCATTTCTAAAAAGCTTTAAACCATCTCTAAAAGGCTGAAATAAACCAACAAAACCAACCTTATTAGGACCTTTTCGAAATTGAATATAACTTAAAACCCTACGTTCTAAAAGAGTAAAAAAACCAACTGAAATCATAACCATAACAACTAAAAAAAAATAAGATATAAAAATTGTTGAATATGACCATCAGTCATATTATTAAATTCTAAATTTATTACAATCCATTCTGCCAAATCAACATTATTATTAAATAATAAACAAATGAAAATTGAATTTAATGGTCCTTTCGTACTAATTAAAATTATATATTATTAGATAGAAACCAACCTGGCTCACACCGGTTTGAACTCAAATCATGTAAGAATTTAATAGTCGAACAGACTAATTTATATAAAATCTACTATATATTATTATCTTAATTCAACATCGAGGTCGCAAACTTCAGTTTAAATATGAACTTACTACTAAAATTACGCTGTTATCCCTAAGGTAATTTTTTCTTAGAAACAAATTAAATATGATTCATAATAATCATAAATAAATGAATAAAAACCCTAAAGTTAAATTTAAGAATCACCCCAATTAAAAATTATAAAATAATAAATAAAAATACACAAAATTATAAACATATTAAATAAAAAATTAAATTCTATAGGGTCTTCTCGTCCCAATAAAAAAATTAAGCTTTCTCACTCAAAAATAAAATTCTATTATTAAAACCAATAAAATAAATTTTTCATTAATTCATTCATTCTAGTCCTCAATTAAAAAACTAATTATTATGCTACCTTTGTACAGTCAATATACTGCAGCTATTTAAAATTAATCATTGAGCAGAACCTATCTTTAATAAACCATCCTAAAAAAAATGTTTTTGATAAACAGTTGAAAATTAAATTTGTCGAGTTCATAAAAAATAAATTAAAAAAATACTAATTATATCAATATTAAAATTAAAAAATCATTAAATAAAAAAAATTAATATTAATATAAATAAAAAAAAATCATATTATATATATTTCAATATATTAAAAACTAAAATAATAATCTAATCCATAATAAAAATACTTAATAAATAAAATTTTAAAATAAAATAAAGATTATCCTTTATTCATTAATTAAGAAGAACTTAATAAAATTAAATTTAATATTAATCAACCAGATATAAAGTAGAACAATTAACCTATAATTATCATTTTAATATTATTAATCTCTCTAAAACAAGAACTACATAATAAAATAAATATCAACTATTCGGGAAATAAATATACATATATATTTAAATAAACCCTGATACAAAAGGTACTAATAATTATAAAAAAATAATTAATAATAAAACTTAACAGATAACTTAAATACAAATAATTTCCAATAAATACTAATAAAATTTAAACTAAGATAAAAAAAAAAAAAAAAAAAAAGAAAAGACCTCTAATATCAGATTCAATAATATATCTTCGTTTTAATGTAAATAAAAAGCTTTATGTAAGCTAAAATCTGATTCTTTCTAGTCTAACCTTCCGGTTAGGCTACTTTGTTACGACTTATCCCTTAAGGGAGTGACGGGCAATATGTACATAAATCTAAATTTATTCAAACTAATAAATTAATTAACTTTACTTTCAAATCCTATATAAATAAATTCATATAAGAATATACTCTATATAAATTAATAACTATAGTAACCCATAAAAACTTAATAAAAACTACACCTTGACCTAATATTGAAATCAACCAATTTAAAGAAAATAATTCTTATAAAATAATCCTTCTATAGAGATATATAGGTAAATATAAAGTATAAACTATTGTGGTTTATCAATCAATTTACAGGTTCCTCTGAAAAATATAATTTACCGCCAAATCATTTGAGTTATGAAGAATAGAACTACTTTTATTCAAGTTAAGCAATTTAATACTTAATAATAGGGTATCTAATCCTAGTCTACAAAAAAAATCTTAATATACCTATAGAATAGAAAAATATATTAAATATAAATTTCACCTAAATATCAAATTTCAATATTCAGAATATTTATAAAAATCTAAACTTAAAGAATTAATATAAATTTAATGTATAACCGCGACTGCTGGCACAATATTAATCAATTATAAACTAAATTACTTCTTTAACGTTATATAAATCAGAAATATCATAGACTGTTTAATATGATTTTAAAAATATTAACATATAAATTATTTATTGAACTAATCCTAAAGCCATAATTAAACTTAATTCTCTTTAAGTCACCTTAAACAGGAAAAATATCTCTTTAGAACTAAGGAAGAATACTGATGATAATTAAAATCTATAGAAAAAAATCTTTAGAATAGGGGCTCTAAATAATTTATAACTTTCAATTTTTAATAACTCAATATTAATCCTAGATTTTAATCACTAAAACGGGACTTTTAGCAACATTTTTGAATTCAACCATCTAAAACAGATAAATATCTCCTTAGAAATATAGAAAAATACTGATAATTAATTAAAATCTATAGAAAAAAATCCTTAGAATAGGGGCTCAAAATAATTTATAACTTTCAATTTTTAATAACTCAATATTAATCCTAGATTTTAATCACTAAAACTAGGGTTTTAAAAAATAATAAGATTTATATACTTATAATAAGATTTATAAATATATAAATCTATCCTATGTAAGTAGGATAGATTTATTATTAATAATACATATGTATAAATATTATTTATATAATGTTTATTTATTTATTAATGATATATTTATTATAATAAGATTTATAAATATATAAATCTATCCTATGTAAGTAGGATAGATTTATTATTAATAATATATATATAAATATTATTATATTATAAATATTTATTTAATAATGAAATATTTATTATAATAATATTTTATAAATATATAAATCTATCCTATGTAAGTAGGATAGATTTATTATTAATAATACATATATATAAATATTATTATATTATAAATATTTACTTAATAATGAAATATTTATTATAATATTTTATAGATATATAAATCTATCCTATGAGAGTAGGATAGATTTATTATTAAATGTATCTTAAATATTTACTTAATAAAAAAATATTTATTATAATATTATTTATAAGTAAAAAAATAATTTTTAAGCAATTATGGTTGAATTAAAAATAAATAGTTAATTAAAATTTCATTATTAAAATTAAACTAACACTAAATTCGACAGTTACCTTTCAACAGAACATAAATTTTTAAAATAAAGATATATATATCATAATTTCAAAGCATTAAACTATGCCTGTATGGGTTAAAATTTCCGTAAAAGTAAAAGTACTTCTCGAT